CCATTCGAAGATTATTATTCAAGTATTAATATTCTTTTTGGAAAGGGAAAAAAGGGAAACAAAATAGAACAATTCATTTTATTTAATACTTTATATACACAGAGATCTAAACCGCCAATAAAGAAATGAGTATCTATCCCCCAAATTCATTAAAATACATATGGGTGTATGATACTCATACAAAAGAATCATGTGTCAGGAACCAGATTTGAACTGGTGACACGAGGATTTTCAGTCCTCTGCTCTACCGGCTGAGCTATCCCGACCATTCTTAACTCATCATAGTCATTTTATGAGATTACTTGAATCTATGTCAACTAAACAAAAAGAATGATAATTAGAGAGTTAAGAAGGCCTTTTGGGGATAGAGGGACTTGAACCCTCACGATTTACAAAGTCGACGGATTTTCCTCTGACTATAAATTTCATTGTTGTCGGTATTGACATGTCGAATGGGACTCTATCTTTATTCTCGTCCGATTCATCAGATCTTCAAAAGATCTATCAGACTGTGGTGGAGAGAATGATTTCATGAATGAATATTCCATTTTTTTTTTCAATCTGAAATTGATTTGATTCAAATCTTTCATTCACATTTGTTAGAAAAATATTCACAAATTAGAGATTTGGAGTTTTCATTAATCAATTCAAAGATCCTTTCTAGAATTAGAATGTAAGGTAAGTATTCCTTTACTAGTGCGAAAGGAAATGTCGTCAACTCCACCATTTGTTAGAACAGCTTCCATTGAGTCTCTGCACCTATCCCTTTTTTCTCGCTTTATTAACTCTTTGATTTGTTTTCGGAAAACAGGATTTAGCTCAGGATTGCCTATATGTGAATTCCGGGGTTTCTCTGAATTTGAAAGTTCTCACTTAGTAAGTTTCCGTACCAAGGCTCAATTCAATTAAGTCCGTAGCGTCTACCAATTTCGCCATACCCCCCTTTTTTTATTTGAGATTGATTGGGATACTTTTTTATTTATATTATTTCTATTATGAGAATTAAATACCGAAACTGTTGAATTCAGTAGATACCGACTCCTATATTGAAAAATGTTTCTCCCCGTTTGATTGATTTTATTTTATCCATATCGAATATCCATATTTGGTCGAATCAGAAATTATTCTATTATTTTCGTATTCGCAATTCAACATACAACCCTATATACCACATATAGATCTATTTTATGCGTCCCCTCTTCTATCACCTTTTGATGCAATTAGGAATACTCGAACGGTCGATTTTTTTCGTCTGAGTTTTTTTCTCTTTCCGAATAAAAATCTTTCATTTAGTATTATATATAGATAATAGATTAAATAATAAATCCATTTATTAATTTAGAATCAAACATTCATTTAGGAATTTAAATATTTATATTTTTTGATTCTATCTAATGAAATAGAAATTCGATAGAAATAAAGAATCGAAAATACTCAAAAAAATGAATAAAAATGAAATTAAAGTATTTAAAGAAAATGGTAGGTATTTGAATTAAAAACTGAAATAAAAAATATTATTATACTAATAATTAAGATAAAGATATTGTTTTATTGATAAACATAATATATTCTATTAACTATTAATCCCGATTTTCAAATTGTTATGTTCTTTATTTTATGTACCAGAATATCCAATAAATATTGGATATTCTATATTTTTCTATGTTCCTATTAATTTAATTATGTTACGACATACTAATTCTTATGTTATGAATAACTAATAACTAAGATCCCAGTACAGGAATTTATAAAATTCCTATACATGCACAATTTCTGTTGTGCGAGCCTGCTTAGCTCAGAGGTTAGAGCATCGCATTTGTAATGCGATGGTCATCGGTTCGATTCCGATAGCCGGCTTTTTTATATTTGTTTTTTACTTAATTGAGAATGCCTTTATTATTTATTATATATATATATTTATATTCTTTATTTTATATATTTATTTTAGGAATAAATTGAGGGAATTAAATCTCCGTAGAACAAACCGAGAAAAGAACCTACTTTTTCTATTTTCTATATACAATAAAATAAGGTTCGAACGGCGATATAATTCATCTAATTCTTCGTTGTAGTACAATATTTTAGTGGATTTCGCTTCATTTATCATATTTGTTATTTAGTTTAGTTTTAACTTTGATTTATAAGATTTTCTATTTTCAAAAAAGGAGTCTTTATTTATGTCACGTTACAAAGGGCCTCGTTTTAAAAAAATACGTCGTCTGGGAGCTCTACCAGGACTAACTAATAAAAGGCCTACAGTCGGAAGTGAACTTAAAAACCAATCGCGCTCCAGTAAAAAATCTCAATATCGTATTCGTTTAGAAGAAAAACAAAAATTGCGTTTTCATTATGGTATTACAGAACGACAATTAATAAAATACGTTCATATCGCCGGAAAAGCGAAAGGGTCAACCGGTCGGATTTTACTACAATTACTTGAAATGCGCCTGGATAACATACTTTTTCGATTGGGTATGGCTTCAACTATTCCTCAAGCCCGGCAATTAATTAACCATAGACATGTTTTAGTTAATGGTCGTATAGTAGATATACCAAGTTATCGTTGCAAACCTGAAGATATTATTACAGCGAAGGATGAACAAAAATCTAGAACTCTGATTCAAAATTATCTTGATTCAGCCTCCCGTGAAGAAGTGCCAAACCATCTGACTCTTCACCCCTTCCAATATAAAGGATTAGTAAATCAAATAATAGATAATAAATGGATTGGTTTGAAAATAAATGAATTGCTGGTTGTAGAATATTATTCTCGTCAGACTTAAGCCTAACTAAAATTAAAAGGTTTTTATTCAAATATTTTCTGCTATTCATGGATCATAGACACGGATATAGGAATATTTTCGTTCCTTGCCCGCTTTTTCCACTATTTTATTTTCTACATATTACATAAAGAAAATTGGAGTAGCGATATCCATTGTTACTTGAAACATTGGGGTCAGTAACATCGATTAATTTAAAAGTGCGGAAAGAGAGGGATTCGAACCCTCGGTAAACAAAAAGCCTACATAGCAGTTCCAATGCTACGCCTTGAGCCACTCGGCCATCTCTCCTACATAATAATTATGGCCCAGAAACCAGTTGAATAGTGAGTCATTCATATTCCCGAGTAGGCCATACAAGCAGTTCAAACTATAAAATAAAAAGTTTTTATCAAAAAACGCCTTCTTTGGAGCCATAGAATAAACAAATTTGATTAATGAGTCCCCATTTTTACGCCATTTCGTACTGTATTGGAATTGTACAATTCCGTTGTTTGTGGGATTATTTTATCATGCGATAAATAAAATAAATAATTCAATTATAGAATGGATTGCTATCTATGCCTAAATCTAGGATAAATGGAAATTTTATTGATAAAACCTTTTCAATTTTAGCCAATATCTTATTACGAATAATTCCGACAACTTCAGGAGAAAAAGAGGCATTCACTTATTACAGAGATGGTGCGATTTGATTATCTTTTTTTTACCAATATCAGTCTTAAAAGAAAGAAACATTTTTCAGAGAGAAAGAAAAAGATTGAAATAAAAACCTACGCTCGCTGAAGGTGAAGTTTGTAAAAAAAAACGATTAATTCCCTCTGTCGCGTATCCCCGATTAATGCACCCTAATATGCTTCAATTTTACGTTTATAGTATTAAGCGAAGGGTTATACCTATACCTATGGAGTTAGGTCGACCCTACTTCACTAGTATCAATAGACGGCATGGGGGAAGAGGCACTACGCTTAGTAATCAACAACACAAAAACTTTGTCAAAAAAAAACATCCCTCCCTTCTTATCGCGATCGGAACTAAGAAGAATGGTTGGGACAACAAACATCCATCTCGTTCGTATTTTTTCGGATACCCATATAACCATCGAAGACTGTTGAAGTGACTAATTCCGGTAAATTAAGCGGCGTTGGGGACAAAGAAATTGTTGGAGTTACCTTTTTTTATACAGTACAGTATAAACCTACTTGATATTAAAAAAAAATCTTTTACAGGAAGGTTGGCTAGAAATTTATTGTAAAAACACTAGCCCTGCTCAGTTGATAATGAGAATACTGCAATCGTTTTTGATTCTATTCTATGTAGTATTGTTATGATTATACACCTAAAGGAGGAGCCGTATGAGGTGAAAATCTCATGTACGGTTCTGGAACGGAGATCTTTTTTAACCGAATGACGACCGTAACGGATGTCGGCTCAATCGGAAGGAAATTATGCAGAAGCTTTACAGAATTATTATGAGGCTATGCGACTGGAAATTGATCCCTATGATCGAAGTTATATACTTTATAACATAGGTCTTATCCACACAAGTAACGGAGAACATACTAAAGCTTTGGAATATTATTTTCGGGCACTCGAACGAAATCCGTTCTTACCCCAAGCTTTTAATAATATGGCCGTGATCTGTCATTACGTGCGACTATCTCTACTATAGAAAATAAAGAAAAACAAAAATAACGAGCAAATCCGCTAATACTACTAAATACTAGAAAAAATGGGCTTTCTACATATATATCGTCCAAAATAACGATTTTTATCAGCTGTAGCAAAGAAAGAAACTTCATAGAAGTCGAAATATGAAGAAATAGATATGCCTATATTTTTTTTTCTATGGATAAAAAAGATATAATTGATATATGAAGCACCGTAAAGATCAATTAGCGAGGTTGAAGGCCGATACAATAAAAACTGCTTCCTTCTATCATGATAGAAATGTTAGGAATTCACTTATGTAATAAAGTAAATACCCTAAGGTTTTGAGCAGCGGTGTAGTATCAGATCCCAAAGATAGTAAGTCTTTTCTTTCTTATGAAGATGAAGAAAAGGCTTTCTCAAAAAAAATTCTATAGAAATTGATATATTCTATACGAAAGTATATGATATACGAAATCGAGATAGTTACCTTTCAGAAAATTAGAATCAAAGTGTTAGTGCGGATGCTTTATTCTTCTGAGGGTAGGAGAAAAGATAAAACTATAAATA